GTCTTTTTTTTTTTTCACGAGGTATAACTAACTATTCCTATATTATCTGTTACGGAATCGACCATGGATCAATTCCCCTTTCCTTCCATTTTAAAGTCTTGAATGCACCCATAATTCTGAGCTTCATGTTCCTCCTCCCAAGATACATGTCAGAGCCGGGGGCATCCCAATCAGATTGAATGAGATGACAGTTTCTCAGTCCAAATCTGTCAAATGAAAATTTCGATCAAATCACACATCGCAATATACTAGGCCCTCTAATTCCCTAAGGGGCTTATCTAAAAGATTCGCAATATAACTAGGAATACGTTTCAAATACCACACATGAGTCACTGGACATGCCAGTTTGATGTATCCCATTTGGTACCTTCGTATACGAGAATCAACAAATTCCACCCCGCATTCTTCACAAGATTTCGGGTCTTCTTTTTCAGCCCCAATCCCTCGGTAATTTCCACAAGCACAAATCCCACTTTTTATGGGTCCAGAAATTCTTTCACAAAACAATCCATCTTTCTCCGGTTTATTGGTTTTATAATGAAAAGTATAGGGTTTTGTCACCTCTCCAACTATTTCTCCATTGGGTAGAATTTTTTTTGCCCAAGCCCTGATTTGTTGAGGGGAAACTGGTCCAATTCGAAGTTGTTGATGTTTATACTGGTCGATCATAGAATCGAAATTATGATTCATTGAGATCAAGCTTCCTTCCTATTCATCTGGAAGTTCTTTTCAGATACAAGGAAATGATTCAGTTCCAGGGACAAAGATCGTAGTTCTCGAACGAGCAATCGAAAAGATTCTGGAGCACCCTCTGGCTTAGGTACTGTTGCTCCAATAATCGTAGCACCAAGTACTTCTTGACGAGCTCTAATATGATCAGATTTATAAGTAAGCATCTCTTGTAAAATATGAGCAACACCAAATCCCTCTAGAGCCCAAACTTCCATTTCTCCTACTTTTTGTCCCCCTTGTTTAGCCCTCCCTCTAAGGGGTTGTTGTGTAACAAGTGCGTAATGCCCACTGGAACGTCCATGAATTTTATCATCAACTTGATGAATTAATTTTAGGATATAGGACTTTCCTATTAAAACAGGTTGTTCAAAAAGATCTCCTGTTCTTCCATCAAATATTCTGCTTTTTCCCGGATATTCGGGTTCAAATACCCATGGATTTTTTGTTTGCTTACTGGCTTCATATAATTCAGAAAACACTAGTTTTCTTGAGGCCTCTTGCTCATATCTCTCATCAAAGGGTGCTATTCTATAATGTTTATTTAGCAGATCCCCCGCTAACCCGAGCGAACATTCAAATATCTGTCCCACATTCATTCGTGAGGGGACTCCTAATGGGTTGAATACCATATCAACGGGCGTTCCATCTTGCAAATAGGGCATATCTTGTCTAGACAAAATCTTAGAAATTATACCTTTATTCCCATGCCTTCCAGCTACTTTATCACCTACTTTGATTTCACGTTTCTGTAAAATATATACACGAATTCTTTCTGGATTAGAATTGGAACCCCCCTTTCTATGGACCCATCTCACATCAATAACTCGACCCCTTCCACCTATAGGTAGTCTTAGAGAAGTTTCTTTTGAAGTGGATACCTGAATGCCAAGTATAGCTCGTAATAATCTATCCTCCGGTGCATATGACGATTCGTTCGCTGTCTGAGGTGTTAATTTACCTACTAAGATATCACCTGTTTCTATCCAAGATCCCAGCATCACAATTCCATTTCTGTCTAAATTTCGGAGTAAATGAGCCTCTAAATGCGGGATCTCCTTAGTAATTCTTTCAGGACCTTGGCTTGTTACATGAGTCTGAATTTCATATTTCCGGATGTGAAAAGAAGTATAAATATCTTCATAGACCAGACGTTCACTAATTAGTACTGCGTCTTCAAAATTGTAACCTTCCCATGGCATATAAGCTACTAATACATTTTTTCCTAAAGCGAGTTCCCCACCAGCTGTAGCCGCACCGCCCGCTAGAATTTGTCCCTTTTTAATGTATTTACCCCGCCGAACCTGAGTTTTTTGATGCATACAAGTATTTTTGTTGGAACGTTGATACATAACTAATGAAATGCTTAGAGTATCCCCATTACTTGAGAAAAGGATCTTGTGAGTATCAGTATAAATGATTTTTCCCTTGCGTTCGGCTATAGCTGAAATCCCCGAATCTAGAGCCGTTTGGCCTTCCAACCCAGTTCCAACAATGCACTTCTCGGACCGAGAAAGGGGAACTGCTTGGCGCTGCATATTAGAACTCATTAAAGCTCGATTCGCATCATTATGCTCGATAAAAGGAATGAGGGAAGCTCCAATAGAAAAATATTGGAAGGGAAAAATGCTTCTAAGATGAATCTCTTCCCATGCAATAGTCAGGAATTCTTGACGATATCGAGCTGGAACAACCTGTTGTTCTTGAATACCCCGATTCAAGGCCAAAGAATTTCCTGCTGCTACCATATAATATTCATCTCTATTTGGTG